TGAATAGAACGTTACTGGGGCTGAAAAAACCGTCCATAAAAATAAACACGGAGAGAGATGTATAGATAATATTATCGACACCTATATCTATATCGGGATTAAAAACAATTCTTAATGCCTAAGCTAAAAAACGAAGTCTATATTGTTTCTGATTATCTTTAAACGGATCGAATCCTGTTTTACCAATAATTATTCTCATTAAGTCTACGTGGCACAGAATTACGTTTCTAGGAATGTTTTATCAAATTTAGTTGCAGGTTCCAATTTAATAATTGGAGTCCAAAATTGTCTTTATTTTCTTCTTCCGTAGCATAACAATTCCATCGTTGCTAGATCGAGTCTTATAAGACTCGATCTAGCACAACAATGAACTATAATGGAATGGGATTTTTTCAATAAAAAAAATGGGAAATTAAAAATGCTCTGGGATGGAAATGAGGGAATGTCTACAATACCGGGGTTGAATCAGATACAATTTGAAGGATTTTGTAGGTTCATTGATCAGGGCTTGATGGAAAAACTTTATAAGTTTCCAAAAATTGAAGATGCAGATCAAGAAATTGAATTTCAATTATTTGTGGAAACATATCAATTAGTAGAACCGTTGATAAAAGAGAGGGATGCTGTGTATGAATCACTCACATATTCTGCTGAATTATATGTATATTCAGGATTAATTTGGAAAACCAGTAGGGATATAAAAGAACAAACCATTTTTATTGGAAACATTCCTCTAATGAATTCTCTGGGAAATTCTATAGTAAATGGAATATACAGAATTGTGATCAATCAAATATTGCAAAGCCCAGGTATTTATTACCGGTCAGAGTTAGACCATAACGGGATTTCGGCCTATACCGCTACTATAATATCAGATTGGGGAGGAAGATCAGAATTAGAGATTGATAAAAAGGAAAGGATATGGGCTCGTGTGAGTAGGAAACAAAAAATATCGATTCTAGTTCTATCATCAGCTATGGGTTCGCATCTAAGACAAATTCTAGAAAATGTTTGCTACCCCGAAATTTTCTTGTCTTTTTTAAATTTAAATGAAAAGGAGAAAAGAAGAATTGGGTCAAAAGAAAGTTCCATTTTGGAGTTTTATCAACAATTTTTTTGTATAAGTGGGGATCCAGTATTTTCTGAATCCTTATGTCAAGAATTACAACAGAAATTCTTTCAACAAAAGTGTGAATTAGGAAGTATTGGTCGACGAAATCTGAATCAGAGACTGAAACTTGATATACCTCAAAACAATTTATTTTTATTACCACGAGATATATTGGCAGCTGCGGATCATTTGATTGGGATGAAACTTGGAATGAGTACACTTGACAATATGAATCATCTGAAAAATAAACGTATTCGTTCTGTAGCGGATCTCTTACAAGATCAATTAGGATTGGCGCTGGTTCGTTTAGAACATTTTGTTCAAGGGACGATATGTAGATCAATTAGGTATAAATGGACACCGACCCCTCAGAATTTGATAACCTCAACTCCATTAACAATCACTTATGAATCTTTTTTCGGCTTACACCCATTATCTCAAGTTTTGGATCGAACTAATCCATTGACACAAATAGTTCATGGGAGAAAATCCAGCCATTTAGGCCCAGGGGGGTTGACAGAACGAACTGCTAGTTTTCCAATACGAGATATTCATCCTAGTCACTATGGACGTATTTGCCCAATTGACACATCTGAAGGAATAAATGTTGGTCTTATTGGATCGTTAGCAATTTACGCGAGGATTGGTCGTTGGGGATCTCTAGAAAGCCTATTTTATGTTTATGAAATTTCTGAAAAAAAAATGCGGATGATTTATTTATCATCAAGTATGGATGAATACTATATGGTAACGGCGGTAAATTCTTTGGTATTGAATCGAAGTATTCAGGAAGAACAGGTTGTTCCGGCTCGATACCGTCAAGAATTTCTAACTATTGCATGGGAACAGGTTCATCTTCGAAGTATTTTTCCTTTCCAATATTTTTCTATTGGAGCTTCTCTTATTCCTTTTCTAGAGCATAATGATGCAAATCGGACTTTAATGAGTTCTAATATGCAACGACAGGCGGTTCCGCTTTCGAGGTCCGAGAGGTGCATTGTTGGAACTGGGTTGGAACGGCAAGCGGCTCTAGATTCAGGTGTTACCGTTATAGCAGAACGGGGGGGGAAGATCATTTATACCGATACTGATAAGATCCTTTTATCGGACAGTGTAGAGACTTTACGCATTTCATTAGTTATGTATCAACGTTCCAACAAAAATACTTGTATGTTTCAAAAACCAAAAGTTTGGAAGGATAAATGCATTAAACGAGGGCATCTTTTGGCTGACAGTACTGCAACGGTTGGTGGTGAACTTGCTTTGGGTAAAAACATATTAGTAGCTTATATGTCATGGGATGGTTATAATTTTGAAGATGCAGTACTCATTAGCGAGCGTTTAGTATATGAAAATATTTATACGTCTTTTCACATACAGAAATATGAAATTAAAACTCATGTGACAAGACAAGGTCCTGAAAAGATCACTACTAAAATACCGCATTTAGAATCTCATTTACTTCGAAATTTAGACAAAAAAGGAATTGTGATGCTGGGATCTTGGGTAGAGGCAGGCGATATTTTAGTAGGTAAATTAACGCCTCAGGTGGAGAAAGAATTGTTGTATGCCCCAGAGGATAAATTATTACGCACTATACTTGGCATTCAAGTGTCTACTTCAAAAGAAACTTGTCTAAAACTACCTACAGGTGGTAGAGGTCGAGTTATTGATGTGAGATGGGGCTGGAGAAAGATAGGTTCTCATTATAATCCAGAAAAAATTTGTGTATATATTTTACAGAAACGCGAAATAAAAGTCGGCGATAAAGTGGCCGGAAGGCATGGAAATAAAGGTATCATTTCCAAAATTTTACCGAGACAAGATATGCCTTATTTGCAAGATGGAAGACCTGTTGATATGGTCTTCAACCCGTTAGGGGTACCTTCACGAATGAATGTAGGACAGATATTTGAATGCTCACTCGGGTTAGCAGGAAGTCTGCTAGACAGACATTATCGCATAGGAGCTTTTGATGAGAGATATGAACAAGATGCTTCGAGAAAACTTGTGTTTTCTGAATTATATGAAGCCAGTAGGCAAAGGGTCAATCCATGGGTATTTGAACCCGAGTATCCGGGAAAAAGTATAATATTTGATGGAAGAACAGGGGATTCTTTTGAACAACCTGTTCTCATAGGAAATCCTTATATTTTAAAATTAATTCATCAAGTTGATGATAAAATACATGTACGTTCTAGCGGACATTACGCACTTATTACACAACAACCCCTTAGAGGAAGGGCTAAGCGGGGGGGACAACGGGTAGGAGAAATGGAGGTTTGGGCTCTAGAAGGATTGGGGGTTGCTCATATTTTACAAGAGATGCTTACTTATAAATCGGATCATATTCGAGCTCGGCAGGAGGCACTTGGTACTACCATCGTTGGAAGAACAATATCGAATCCTGAGGATGCTCCAGAATCTTTTCGATTACTCGTTCGAGAACTACGATCCTTAGCTCTGGAACTGAATCATTTCCTTGTATCTGAAAAGAACTTCCGGATTACTAGGAAGGAAGTTTAATCGAATCGGAATGTATTTTTATTTTTCTTCTATGATCGATCGTTATAAACATCAACAACTCCGAGTTGGCTCGGTTTCTCCTCAACAAATAAGCGCTTGGGCTAATAAAATCTTATCGAACGGAGAGAGAGTTGGAGAGGTGACAAAACCCCATACTTTTCATTATAAAACTAATAAACCGGAAAAAGATGGATTATTTTGTGAAAGAATCTTTGGGCCTATCAAAAGCGGAATTTGTGCTTGTGGAAATTTTCGAATAATAGAAGATGAAAAAGAAAACAAAACATTTTGTCCAAAATGTGGAGTCGAATTTTTGGATTCTAGAACACGACGATATCAAATGGGCTACATCAAACTGGCTTGCCCAGTAACTCATGTGTGGTATTTGAAACGTCTTCCTAGTTATATTGCGAATCTGTTAGATAAACCAATTAAAGAATTAGAAGGTTTAGTATACTGCGATGTGTGATTTGATCGAAATATAGATTTTACAGATTCGAAATGAGAAACTGTCATCCCACTCAATCCACTTGGGATGCCCCAATTCTGACATGCTTTTGGGGGGGAAATAATATAAAGCTCAAAATTTTGGATTATTCAATACTTCACTTCCAAAAAGGGGATTGATCTATGGTTGATTCCGTAACAAATCTAATCTAAATAAATAGGAATCTCCAGTTCTACTTCGTGAAAACAAAACGTCTTCTATGTGTGTTTTTTTTAATATTTAATTAAAATTCCACAATCAACATTCTGTTTATTAGTATAGTAAGAAAATTTGTCATGGTTATAAGAGCCTATCTATCGCATAGAGGCTTGAAGGACATCGTAGCATAATCGTCGAAGTCAAATTAAAATATATATTGGGACCTAAAAGATCGAATCGAACGATATATAAACAAGTAAATCCGTTTTGAATTCGAAGACACTCCTCTACTTAAAAGCGGATTCATGATTCGAAGGGAAGTAGAATACTCAAGAATTTCAAAATTTTATTTATGTCGTAATTCAGAAAAAAAAGTTCGAAACTCTAAACTAAGTCAAAAAAGTCAATGAAAAATGAATTAACGAGAAACGGTTTTAAACTTGAGTAAGAAGTATATTTTTATTTAAGGTTTTTTTGATTTGAAAGCGAGAATAACTTTCTATATTTGGTATAACTACTTGAGCCGGATGAGAGGAAACTTTCACGTCCGGTTTTGAGGGGGGGGGAGATTTTATAGTATCCTATCCCAATTTTTCTTTTGCTAAGTCTATAATTAAAAAACCTACTTTCTTACGATTACGAGGTTCATTCGAATATGAAATTCAATCTTGGAAATATAGCATCCCCTTTTTTTTTACTACCCAAGGCTTCGATACATTTCGAAATCGCGAAATCTCTACTGGAGCAAGGGCTATCCGAGAACAATTAGCCGATCTGGATTTGCGAATTATTATAGATTATTCATTTGTTGAATGGAAAGAATTAGGGAAAGAGGTGTTCACAGGTAATGAATGGGAAGATCGAAAGGTTGGAAGAAGAAGGGATTTTTTGGTTAGACGCATGGAATTAGCTAAATATTTTATTCGAACGAATATCGAACCAGAATGGATGATTTTGTGTCTATTACCAGTTCTGCCCCCCGAACTAAGACCGATCATTCAAATAGATGGAGGTAAACTCATGAGTTCGGATATTAATGAACTATATAGAAGAGTTATCTATCGGAACAATACTCTTAATGACCTATTAATAGCAAGTAGGTCTACTCCGGGGGAATTAGTAATGTGTCAGGAGAAGTTAATACAAGAAGCCGTGGATACACTTCTTGATAATGGAATTCGTGGACAACCAATGCGGGATGGTCATAATAAGATTTATAAGTCGTTTTCTGGTATAATTGAAGGAAAAGAAGGAAGATTTCGTGAAACTTTACTTGGCAAACGAGTCGATTATTCAGGACGTTCCGTTATTATCGTAGGTCCATCACTTTCATTACATCAATGTGGATTACCTCGCGAAATCGCAATAGAGCTTTTCCAGATATTTGTAATTCGCGGTCTAATTAAACAACATCTTGCTTCGAACATAGGAGTTGCGAAGAGTCAAATTCGGGATAAAGAACCCATTGTATGGGAAATACTTCAGGAAGTTATGCAAGGGCATCCTGTATTGCTGAATAGAGCACCTACTCTGCATAGATTAGGCATACAGGCATTCCAACCTATTTTAGTGGAAGGACGCGCTATTTGTTTACACCCATTAGTTTGTAAGGGATTCAATGCAGATTTTGATGGAGATCAAATGGCTGTTCATGCGCCTTTATCTTTGGAGTCTCAAGCGGAGGCTCGTTTTCTTATGTTTTCTCATATGAATCTATTGTCTCCAGCTATTGGCGATCCCATTTCTGTGCCAACTCAAGATATGCTTATTGGACTCTATTTATTAACGATCAGAAATAGCCGAACTATTTGTTCAAATCGGTATAACCCGTGGCATTTAAAAAATGCGAACTCTAAAAATGAAAATGAACGAGTTGATAATAAAAATCATGATACTAAATATATACAAAAAAACTCCTTTTCTAATTCTTATGATGCAATTGGAACTCCTCGGCGGAAAATAAGAAATTTAGATATAGATAGTCTTTTGTGGCTTCGGTGGCGACTAGATCAACACTTTATTGCTTCAAGAGAAGCTCCTATCGAAGTTCATTATGAATCCTTGGGTACTTCTCATGAAATTTACCAATACTATCTAAAAGTAAGAAGTGTAAAAAAAGAAATTCGTTGTATATACATTCGAACTACTATTGGTCAGATTTCCCTTTATAGACAAATCGAAGAGGCCATACAAGGATTTTCTCGGGCCTGCTCATAGGGTACCTAATCATATGTTACTGAATCTAAGCAATTATACCGATGAAAGTTCATGTCTCAATGGTTCAACAAGTATCATAGTTACTCCTCTTCCACGTGAATCACAATCGATAAAAGGAAGTTTTTGAATCACCGACTTAAACTCATTGTTGAATCCTAAGCATAATATAGAGGTACTTATGGCAGAAGGGGTCAATTTGGTCTTTCACAATAAAAGAATAGATGGAACTGCCATGAAACGACTTATTAACGGATTACTGGATCACTTCGGAATGGCATATACATCACACATCTTGGATCAAGTAAAAACGATGGGTTTTCAGCAAGCCACTGCTACATCTATTTCATTAGGAATTGATGATCTTTTAACAGTTCCCACGAAAGGATGGCTAATCCAAGATGCTGAAAAACAAAGTTTCATTTTGGAAAAATACTATCATGCTGGGAGTATACACGCGGTAGAAAAATTACGTCAATCTATTGAGATATGGTCTATTACAAGTGAATATTTGCGACAAGAAATGAATCCCAATTTTAGGATGACTGATCCCCTTAATCCCGTCCATTTAATGTCTTTTTCGGGAGCTAGAGGAAATGCATCTCAGGTACATCAATTAGTGGGTATGAGAGGATTAATGTCGGATCCCCAAGGACAAATGATTGATTTACCCATTCAAAGCAATTTATGCGAAGGCCTTTCGTTAACAGAATATATTATTTCTTGCTACGGAGCTCGCAAAGGAGTTGTCGATACTGCTGTACGAACATCAGATGCTGGCTATCTCACACGCCGACTTGTTGAAGTAGTTCAACACATTGTTGTACGTAGAACGGATTGCGGAACTATACAAAGTATTTCTGTGACTCCTCGACGAAAAGGGATTCTTCTGGAAATCAATTTTAGCCAAACATTAATTGGTCGTGTATTAGCAGATGATATATATACGGGTTCTCGATGTATTGCCGCCCGTAATCACGATATTGGAATTGGGCTTGCCAATCGATTAAGAACCTTTCGAGAACAACCAATATTGATTCGAACCCCCTTTACGTGTAGAGGTACATCTTGGATCTGTCGATTATGTTATGGTCGGAGTCCTACTCATGGTGACCTCGTCGAATTAGGAGAAGCTGTAGGTATTATTGCAGGTCAATCTATTGGAGAGCCGGGTACTCAACTGACATTAAGAACTTTTCATACCGGTGGAGTATTCACAGGGGGGACTGCAGGACATGTACGGGCCCCCTCTAATGGAAAAATAAAATTCAATGAGTATTTGGTTCATCCCACACGTACACGTCACGGACACCCTGCTTTTCTATGTTATATCGATTTGTGTGTAATTATTGAGAGTGCCGATTTTATACATAACGTGAAGGTTCCACCACAAAGTTTTCTTTTAGTTCAAAATGGTCAATATGTCAAATCGGAACAGGCGATTGCTGAAATTCATTCGGGAATACCCATTTTGAATTTAAAAGAAAGGGTTCGAAAACATATTTATTCTGACTTAGAGGGAGAAATGCATTGGAGTACCGATGTGTACCATGCACCTGAATTTACATATAGTAATGTTCATCTATTACCAAAAACAAGTAATTTATGGATATTATCGGGAGGTCCGTGCCGATCCACCGTAGCCCCCCTTTTGCTCCACAAGGATCAAGATCAAATGAAGGTTTTTTCTCGTTCTGTCGAACGCAAGTTTTTTTCGAACCTATCAGTGACTAATGATCAAGTTTCTGGTAAAAAAGAAGAGAGCATTCCTGATTAATGATCAAGTTTCTGGTAAAAAAGAAGAGAGCATTCCTGATTATTCAGAAGTTAATCGATTCAGATACACGGATCGTTATAATCTTCTATATACATTCATTCTCGCCAAAAATTCTGATCTATTGGCAAAGAGGCGTAAAAACAGATTTTGCATCCCATTTCAATCAATTCAAGAACGAGACAAAGAACTAATATCCCATTCGGATATAGTGATTGAACTATCCATAAATGTTATTTTCCGTATAAAAAAAATTATTGCATATTTCGACAATCCGACATACAAAAGAAAGAATTCGGGAATTAATAATAAATATGATACTATTTTAGAGTCTCACGTTAAAAAAAAGGATTTCGTTGAGTATCGAGGAGTTAAAAAATGTAGTATTAGTAAAGGAAAAAACAAAAAAGAGAAACTATTTTTCATTCCAGAGGAAGTTCATATCTTACCTCGATCTTCTTCCATAATGGTACGGAACAGTAGTATCATTGGAATAGGTACACGAATCACTTTAAATAGAAGAAGCAGTGCATGTGGATTGGTACGAGTGGAGATAAAAAAAAAAAAAATGGAATTAACAATATTTTCCGGCGATATCTATTTTAATGGAAAAATAAATACTGTAAAAATAGATAAGATATTCCGCCACAGTGACATCTTGATATCACCAAGACCTGGAAAAAAAAATTCCAAGGAATTCAACAAAAAACTTAAAAATTTGGTTTATGCCCAACGGATTAAATTTACCAAGAAAAAGTCTTTTGTTTTGGTTCGACCTGTAGTCATCATATCTGAAACAGCGGGGGATATAAGTTTAACAACACTCTTCCCGCAAGATGGGTTACAGGAAGCGGATAATGTTCAACTTCAAGTTGTTAATTCTCTCTTGGGTAACATTTTGGGAATATTTTCTGGCATAAGTATTCAATTCTTTCGGACGTGTTTAGTATTGAATTGGAACCAAGACAAAAAAGAATTTTCGATAGAACAGGCCTATACTTCCTTTGTTGAAGTAAGAGCAAAGGGTTTAATGCGCAATTTTATAAGAATTGACTTAGTGAAATCTCCTATTTATTATACCGGAAAAAGAAAAGATCCGTTAGGTTCAAGATTTATTTTTGCTAATAGATCAGATCGCATCAATATTAATCCCTTTTATTACAAGACAAGAAAAATTAAAGAATCGCTTAGCCAAAATCAAGGAACTATTCGTACGTTTTCATTATTGAATAGAAAAAATGAATATAAACCTTTGATAATTTTGTCATCATCGGATTGTTCTCGAACAGGTTTCTTAAACGGTGTAAAATATCACAAAAAAAAATCCATTAAAAGGAATTCGAGAATTGATTCGTTGGGGCCTGTAGGAATAGCCCTTCCAATTTTGAATTTGGATTTTTTTTACTATTTCATAACTCATAATCAGATCTTGGTAACTAACTATTTTCAACTTGACAATTTAAAAAATAATTTTGAAGTGCTTAAATTTTATTTCATAGGTGAAAATGGAATCATTTATAATAATATCGGTATATGCAGTAACAGAATTTGGAATCTATTCCATCTGAATTGGTATTTTCTCCACTATCATTATTGTGAGGAGACATCTACAATAATGAATCTTGGGCAGTTTATTTGTGACAATGTATGTATAACAAAAAATGTACCACACAACAAATCGGGCCAAGTTTTAATTGTGCAAATTACTTCTGTAGTAATAAGAGCAGCTCAGCCTTATTTAGCCACTCCCGGCGCAACTGTTCATGGCCATTATGGGGAAATCTTTTACGAAGGAGATACATTAGTTACATTTATATATGAAAAATCAAAATCTGGTGATATAACACAGGGTCTTCAAAAGGTAGAACAGGTCTTAGAAGTGCGTTCGGTTGATTCAATATCAATGAATCTGGAAAGGCGGGTTAGGGGTTGGAACGAACGTATAACAAAAATTCTTGACATTCCTTGGGGTTTCTTGATTGGTGCTGAGCTAACTAGAGTACAAAGTCGTATTTCTTTGGTTCATAAGATCCAAGAAATTTATCGATCTCAGGGGGTTCAAATTCATAATAAACATATAGAGATAATTGTCCATCAAATAACATCAAAAGTGTTGGTATCCGAAGAAGGAATGTCTAATGTTTTTTTACCAGGAGAGTTTATTGGATTGTTACGAGCGAAGAGAACGGGGCGTGCTTTTGACGAAGCCATTTGTTATCAAGTTCTATTATTGGGAATAACGAGAACAGCTTTGAACACTCAAAGTTTTATATCCGAAGCGAGTTTTCAAGAAACCGCTCGAGTTTTAGCAAAAGCCTCCCTCCGGGGTCGTATCGATTGGTTGAAAGGGTTGAAAGAAAATGTTGTTCTAGGGAGTATGATACCCGCTGGGACTGGATTCATAAGATTTTCGCACCGTTCAAGGCAAGATAAGAACATTCCTTTAGAACCCTCAAAAAACAAACACATAAATATTTTCAGGGGGGAAATAGGAGATATTTTGTTCTACCACAGAATCTTTTTGGATTCTTACATTTTATTTTAAAGGATTCTCATAAGATATATCAAAACCAATTTTTTATAGAATTTAAGGATTCTTAAAATAAGAATCGATTTTTCCTTCTAATTCTGCGAATTGTGCCAGTTCCAAATAGAAACGAATTAACCAACAGTTCATTTGTGGTAGAAGATAAGGTTCCGTCGGAACAACTTTTTTCCAGTCCTTCGTCTCTTTTTTTTGTTTTTTGTTGAAAAAAAAAAGAGAGAAGTGTGAGGAGAAATGACAAGAAGGTATTGGAACATCAATTTGGAAGAGATGATGGAGTCAGGAGTTCATTTTGGTCATGGTACAAGAAAATGGAATCCTAGAATGGCACCTTATATCTCTGGAACGCGCAACGGTATTCATATCCCAAATCTTACTATAACTGCTCGGTTTTTATCAAAAGCTTGTGATTTGGTTTTTGATGCAGCAAGTAGAGAAAAAAAATTTTTAATTGTTGGTACAAAGAATAAAGTAGCTAATTCAGTAGCATGGGCTGCAATACGAGCTCAGTGTCATTATGTTAATAAAAAATGGCTCGGTGGGATGTTAACGAATTGGTACACTACAGAAATGAGACTTCATAGGTTTAGGAATTTGAGAGCGGAACAACAGATGGGGAAACTCGAACATCTTCCAAAAAGGGATGCTGCTGTGTTGAAGAGACATTTATTTCATTTACAAACATATATGGGTGGAATTAAATATATGGAGGGGTTGCCTGATATTGTAATCATCGTTGATCAGAAAGAAGAATATACGGCTCTTCGCGAATGTATGGCTTTGGGAATTCCAACGATTTGTTTTCTCGATACAAATTGTGACCCCGATCTCGCGGATATTTCGATTCCGTCAAATGATGATACTACAGCTTCCATCCGATTAGTTCTTAACAAATTAGTATTCGCAATTTGTGAAGGTCGTTTTAGCTTTATACGAAATCCTTGAGTATGAGTATACTAAACAATATTATAGAAATAATAATCTATAGAATTATAATCGAGAATAGATAATCTATAGAATTATAATCGAGAATAGATATATAATATGAATATATATATTCGAAATAAAAAAAAAAGATAGAATCAATTGAATCAAAATAATTCTTTATTAAAGTTTGATTTTTGTTCAATATGGATGTTCTATTCTGTTCCACCAATACCCTAAAGGAGGGGTTATACAATATATCCGATGTGGAAGTAGGCCAACATTTATATTGGCAAATAGTAGGTTTTCCAGTCCATGCTCAAGTACTTATTACTTCTTGGGTTGTCATTGCTATCTTATTAGTTTCAGCCATTTTAGCTGTTCGAAATCCACAAACCATTCCCACTGCCGATCAGAATTTTTTCGAATATATCCTTGAATTCATTCGAGACGTGAGTAAAACTCAAATTGGAGAAGGATATGGCCCTTGGGTTCCCTTTATTGGAACTTTGTTTCTATTTATTTTTGTTTCGAATTGGTCGGGGGCTCTTTTACCTTGGAAAATAATAAAGTTACCTCATGGAGAGTTAGCTGCGCCCACGAATGATATAAATACTACTGTTGCTTTAGCTTTACTCACTTCATTGGTATATTTTTATGCGGGTCTTACAAAAAAAGGATTGGGTTATTTCAGTAAATACATTCAGCCAACTCTAATCCTTTTACCTATTAATATTTTAGAAGATTTCACAAAACCCCTATCACTTAGTTTTAGACTTTTTGGCAATATATTAGCTGATGAATTAGTAGTAGTTGTTCTTGTTTCTTTAGTACCTTCAGTGATTCCTATACCTGTTATGTTCCTTGGATTATTTACAAGTGGTATTCAAGCTATTATTTTTTCAACTTTAGCTGCGGCTTATATAGGCGAATCACTAGAGGGCCATCATTAGGTATTTCTAAAATAAAGAGATTGAAATATATACCACTTAAGCCAATCAACTATTTTGAATGTATGTTATGTGATAGTAAGTCTTGACTATTTTACTGAATACTTCAATTCATGTCACTTTTTATTTATACGGGTACTTCATTAGAAGTCTTTCCTTTTTTTATTTAATTGTGAATTGAAAAACGATAATTAAGAATAATAAAAATAGATACTATTTAGTTAGAGAGTGGTTCGAAATATGAATTCACAAAAAAAGAACCGTGGATAAAAACGAAGTAGTTCTGATTTATTCAATTCGGAAATTCTTAGTTACTTCAACTGGCTAGATAAATTTTCGTAGCGTTGGTTGATTGTATGTATCATTAACTATTTTTTTTTGCGAGGAATTTTTCATGAATCCACTGATTTCTGCTGCTTCCGTTATTGCTGCCGGATTGGCTGTAGGGCTTTCTTCGATTGGACCCGGAGTGGGTCAAGGTACCGCTGCGGGCCAAGCTGTAGAGGGGATCGCAAGACAGCCCGAAGCAGAGGGTAAGATACGAGGTACTTTATTACTTAGTCTGGCTTTTATGGAAGCTTTAACAATTTATGGATTGGTTGTAGCATTAGCGCTTTTATTTGCGAATCCTTTTGTTTAATACTATATAAAAATAAAAAACTACAAATCTAAAAAAAAAACGGAACGGATATGTATTTTTTTAGACGGATTACTGACTTTTTTGAATTATGTCCAAATATCACCCCCATATTTTATATTTATTCGTTGATAAAAAAATGAATCCATGGAAAGATTGGAGGATGTACAATTTTCATACCAACGCCTTTTTGTCCCTCTCGTTCTTAGTCCAACAGAAACTTTTTTTTTAGAAGTTTAATTTTTATTTAGACATAAAAACGAAATATTCAAAAGTGAAGGTTAGAACTATTTCTATATTTTTTAGTTTATCTAGTAAGTAAGAGGAGATCATATGTTACTTAATCTAAGCAATTCGTTCGTTTCTTTAAGTCACTGGCCATTTGCCGGGGGTTTCGGGTTTAATACCGATATTTTAGCAACAAATCCAATAAATCTAAGTGTAGTGTTTGGTGTATTGATTTTTTTTGGAAAGAGAGTGTGTGCGAGTTGTTGATTTCAAGAATAAGCTGTATTCAACCAGCTGCACATTATAATTAGGAAAGCAAGGTGCATGATCTCGCGAATTACTTCTGAATAAATTGATAAATAATCGTATGGAAGAACCATAGCATTTCGTGATTTATTGGTAAATTGAGTTCGATTCTCTATCAATCAATACAAAATAAGCGGAAACTATGAACATGGTTAAAGCTAAGCTATTTGAAGTGCAGATGCGGCATAGTACTCTTTCCTATTCCTATATAGTATTTTTTCGACTATGTATGTTAATACATAAAAGGTTTCAAAATGAATCGTTGGAATTTTGTTCGATATAGAACACTCATGTCGATCAAATAACTTTAACCGCTTATTGGAATATTGGATAAAATTGCAAACTAAGAGGTATGTCAACGCCTTTTTTTTTTATTTGATACACTGTTGAATCAATGACCTATGTATAAAAAAATAATCTACATTTTTGGATTTGAAACAAAAAAAGAAACAACATTTTTGGATTTGAAACAAAAAAAGAAACAACTTTGCTGAGTTGAGAATTAAATACATATTTTTCAGAAGAGTCCTTTTCGATCTTTTTTTAATATGAACAGATAAGAAGGGATAGGCTCATTAAAAGATATGGGAATTATCTATTAAATTAAGTAATTGAGCATGAGAGCCAAATGAATTGAAAGATTCATGTTTGGTTCGGGAGGGGATTATGGAAGTTTTTGAAATGAATAGAAAAAAAAACGATAGTCCACTTTTATTAAATGATTTATTAGATAATCGAAAACAGAGGATTTTGAATACTATTCGAAATTCAGACAAAATACGCGAAGAGGCTATCGAACCGTTGGAAAAAGCCAAGTATTATTTACGGAAAGTTGAAATGGAAGCAGATCAGTTTCGAGTGAATGGATACTCTGAGATAGAAAGAGAAAAGTTGAATTTGATTAATTCAACTTATGCAACTTTGAAACAATTCGAAAATTACAAAAATGAAACTATTTCTTTTGAACAACAAAGGGTCATTAATCAAGTCCAACAACAAGTTTTCCAACAAGCTTTACAAGGGGCGTTCATAATTCTAAATAATCGTTTGAACAACGAGTTACATTTACGTACTATCAGTGTTAACATTGACATGCTTGGGGTAATGAAAGAAATAATAGGTTAGTACTTTACTTATTT